AAAAATAAACCGATTCGGTATTTGGGAGATAAAGAATAAAGACAACAAAGACAAAAAATCAGTTAGAATCGGTTTTTTAGCATTTAACCGCCTTTATGTTAGGGATTTCGTTGTCCAACAAATGATTCGCAGAGAAGAGAGATGTTTGTACTTTACTGATTTTTGAGTAGAATATGATTTGAAGTGTATAAGACGGGTTGCATTTATTAAACATGTATGCAGATAGTTATAATATCCGACTTCTCTTTTATTGTCGGTTCTTGTCGGGACAGCCTGGGTCGTGCTCTATCAAAAGAGAATTTCTATTCAATGCAAAATAGAAGTGAAGTATCATAATTTTATGCTAATTCACTATTGAGAACATATCTAAATAATAGATATCTGTGTAACAATTTATGTTCTGGGGTTTACATATACTCATATGTTTTGTTATAATTGAAATTGAGAAGGACTTTTTGATTGAAAAAAAAATAAATACTGATTAGTTCTGTCTCAATTTGTATTTTCTTATGTCATTAGGAAAACACAATTTGAGATTCAAATCCAAGAATCGTTCATGAATTCGAAGTAAGCAGTCAATAGTTAATGGTTCCAATTTGTCGGCTGAAAATACACATTTATTGATTTCTCAATAGAAAAGCGAGAGAATGTTTTTAGCATTGTCTATTTTCCGATACTATAGAATCAATCGAAGGGATGGATCAAATCCAATCAAAAACGAGTGTTTCTTTTATGAAAAGGATTAAGGAAAACAGGAGTCAAAATGCAAGTATAATAAAAATTAAGTAATCCGGGCAAATTTTCATCTATTTTGTATCATTTTGGCGGCATGGCCGAGCGGTAAGGCGGGGGACTGCAAATCCTTTTTCCCCAGTTCAAATCCGGGTGTCGCCTAATCAACAAAAAACTCGAAATCTCTTCTTCTCTTCTGTTCTGCTGATCTAACTCGCAGAATTCCTCCCCGGTAGAAGCATAGGAAACAGACTGTTGATACTTTCTGTGTTTGATTCTAAACATGCGGTCTGAAGGTTTTCTAAAATAAAAGATAAAGATTGTGAATCTCCGTTCGCATCTAGGATTCAAGAAAATATTCTAATCTACTGGCATAGGGGCTATCTAATAACTGGATCTTGAGTCAGATTGTAGAGCCTCATAGGAAAGTCAATTAATAGTTTTCGAAAGGGGCAGAAGTTGCTTTATATTATATACGACGGACTCAAGAGAATCTCCGAGTGCTGGGGTATCCAATCAATATTAGATTGGATGAATAATTGACTTTTATAGAAAACGGGGCAAAAAGAAATTCTTTCTTTTTGGTAACCCCCAGTCAAGCCTCCTGTTTCACAGCGATAACCGGGAAGGGGGGTACGGATTAGATCAAATGGATAAATAGAGGTCTGTAATAGATAGTGATTTCTCCTTTTTATTGATTTCTCGCCTTCTGTTTTTACTTAGAAGGTCAACAAAACAAAAAAGAATAGGCCTTATTATTTTATTCTTATTCCTACATCTTCACATTCCCTTGAGATATTATTATGTATTTTGCTTGAGTTTAATCTTTCCCGATTCGAAATCATAATCGATTTATTAGATTGGTTTCTCAATAGTGTTCGGTCAGAATCCCTTTTTGACTCTGCGCCATTGATTCCACTATTATTAGTGAGGAATAATGGAATAATTCGTTCGTATTTATAGAGATAGGGGACATAATTTACATGGATATAGTAAGTCTCGCTTGGGCTGCTTTAATGGTAGTCTTTACATTTTCCCTTTCACTCGTAGTGTGGGGAAGAAGTGGGCTCTAGAAGTACTGCTAATTGAGTTCAGGAATCAAAGCGTATCAATTGTTTTATAGATCGTTCTGCAACGCATTTTGAACTATTTTGAATTTTAATCGAATCCCATTGGACTCCAATGGAGTAATCTATGATATGAATGATACTCTTTCTCTCAAAGAGATATTTCAGCCATTCCCGTGTTTGTATTTCGAAAAGAAAGGGATTCAGATGATTGTAAATTTATTCCAATCTAAAATTCTTCCGAAATTTTCTATTTCAATCAAGGGGAATGGGCTCTTACTATCTTTATAGATAAAGAGGAAGACCGGAACCCTTTTTTTTTTTAATTTCTTTCCCTCTTTACTCTTCAAAGAAGAAGTCGTTTTGTTAAGTGTATACGCATTTTCTATGAGAAATGATATAGAGATGGTGGTTGTCTAACGAGAGACTATGCAATAATAAGATTTTGCCTCGGGCGAATCACATATTGGGTATTTATCGTTTCCTTATTAGGAAAAAGAAATAGAATTCTAAGATAAGAATTATTTCAGATTGATCGGAACAAATAGATGTAGCAAGTTGGGTGTTATGGCAATTCCATACAATATATAGAATTAATATACACATAATTCTAGATTACAACTTTATAGACTAAGTGTATAGCCTACGAGATAGATAGTATGGTAGAAAGAAAGATTCATCTATTTCTACCATACTATCTATCTCTTAGAATACTGCTGATTATCGTCCGCTTATTTCATTTAAGTTAAGACATGAAATTGGAATCCTTTTCATTTGACTTCGTCAATTTTTGAAAAGAACTCAGAAGAAAAGTTTTATTCAAATGGATTTGAAAATTCAATTGAATTAATCATTTTGACTGACTGTTTTTACGTAAATGATAAGTAGAAAGGCGGTAGGAACTAGAATGAATAGTGCAGTAGCAATAAATGCAAGAATATTTACTTCCATAATCTCATCTGTTTTTTTACTTCGCAATAACTCGGGATTTAATCCCCTAGAGATGATAAATCTTTCGTCTGTAAATTCAATGAATGAATTACCTCTCGATGATCTTGAATCGGATCAATATCATGAATAACAATATCTGATCTAGCAAATCAACTCGTCGTCGAGACTTGAATAGTATAACATAGGAAGTTCTTTTATCCATACCGAATCCAAATTTTTATTCCTGACCCAATTAATCCAAAATTCCTTTATTTATATTTCTCATCCGTTTCTTTGTTTTTTTCTATAACTTACCTTGTGTCTTCCTTGGACAATCATCTGATGAAGGATCATCCGATTGCCTTTCCACTTTGATTAATTACATAGTTACAAAACTAAACAAACAATATAAAGTGAAATGAAAAAAAAATAGGAAAGAAAAAAGAAAGACTCCTTTTTACTTTGGGAATGAAAGTATGCCCCCCGACACCCTTTCCTAGTTCATAGAAAGGGAAAAATGAATTGATGTATTTATTGGATATTGGACCCGTCGGGACTGGCGGGGCTCGAACCCGCAGCTTCCGCCTTGACAGGGCGGTGCTCTGACCAATTGAACTACAATCCCAGGGAAATAAGGGATCTAGCAAGCAGAAAATTTGATTCTTTTTTATCGTCGTATGGGGTATTTCTGAAGGACAAGGGGGTTATACCACCTCATGGTGGATTGGCGAATTATTGGGCCGAGCTGGATTTGAACCAGCGTAGACATATTGCCAACGAATTTACAGTCCGTCCCCATTAACCACTCGGGCATCGACCCAGGAAGAATCAATTTTAGGCTTATTGGTAATCCATGATCAACTTCCTTTCGTAGTACCCTACCCCCAGGGGAATTCGAATCCCCGCTGCCTCCTTGAAAGAGAGATGTCCTAAACCACTAGACGATGGGGGCCGACTCGCCCAACCGCCCTCATACTATGATGATAGTATGATCAGTTTTTTGAAATTGTCAATATAATGGAATGATATGATTAGATCTGAGGAATCTTTCCGTTTTTCAGATATTGTATAGAATTTTTTGATTCGTCATTCCTATTTATGAATTGTTCATTAGAATTGATATTCTCTATATAAAATAAAAAAATATAGTAAGCAAGATCAAGAAGTTATCGAAAATTTTCTCTAAGACTTTAATGCAAGACGACAAGTAGACTCGCTTCATCACATGATTCGCTGAACTATCTTGAAATTGATTTTATGTCGAATTGGTAAGTGTACATGTATGTTATGTATCAATCAAGTGAATTTTGTTTTGATAGGGATCATCTCAATAAAAGAAATTATAGCCGGTCTTGAAACAATTGATTTGACCCTAGACTTCCCAGGCAAATCCATTTGATTAGTCAAAAATAATCCACTAGCCACTACGAGTCTACTGCATATATTTATGTATATAAATAATATATATATAGAGAGATTTTATCTACATAGTGACTCGTTCGGGAATTAAACCAAATAAGCCCTTTTAACTCAGTGGTAGAGTAACGCCATGGTAAGGCGTAAGTCATCGGTTCAAATCCGATAAGGGGCTTTTATTTTTTTCATAAAAGTTCATTTAGAAAATAGAGAAATTTTTTTATTTGGAATACAAAAGGAACTAACCGGATAATACGTTATCATTATACTGGGTTAGAGTATAGTAGTTATATGGAACATTTATTCGGTAAATCACAAGCCGCCCTCTTGAATCACCAAAGATCCCTATTTTCCACTATACCACTCAAATCCATTGGAAAGATTCGAAATCAACAAAAGAAAAAGTAAGTGGACCTGACCCATTTAATTATGACTATATCCGCTATTCTGATATTCAAATTCGATAGAGATGAAATTTGAATTAGAACAGTTGACCCATTTCTTTTTTTAATTTCATTTCTTTGGACTTCGAAAGAATTTGCCGATATTTCCGATTCAATCTTCTTGTTCCTAGAAATAACAATTTATTCCCTTCCTCTACAGAGAAACCTTTCTTCCAAGTCACAAGATAAGAGCCAGTCCCACTATCTTTCTTTGATTCCAGATCAAGATGAATTTATATTTATCTATCTAAGTCTATTTAGATGTATAGCTATCAGATCACGGCTTCATGTACCAAACCGCCGCATCTGATATTTTTGTTACGGCAGTGTAATGGAGAATGGATGTGAGAAAGAGACTTTGATTTCCAGTCTTCTATTTTTTTATTGAATTTAACGAAAAAAATAGGAAAGT